ATACCACTTCTACGAATAGCTCGTAATGCTGCGTCTCTTCCGAGACCGGGACCTTTTATCATGACTTCTGCTCGTTGCATACCTTGATCTACTACTGTACGAATAGCATTTGCTGCGGCAGTTTGAGCGGCAAAGGGTGTCCCTCTTCTCGTACCCTTGAATCCACAAGTACCGGCCGAGGACCAGGAAACCACCCGCCCCCGCACATCTGTAACTGTGACTATGGTATTATTGAAACTTGCTTGAACATGAATAACTCCCTTTGGTATTCTACGTGCACTCTTACGTGAACCAATACGTACATTCCTACGTGAACCAGTTCTCGGTATAGCTTTTGCCATATTGTATCATCTCATAAATATGAGTCAGAAATATATGGATATATCCATTTTATGTCAAAACAGATTTCTTATTTGTACATTGAGCCCTTTAGTGGGTCTGATTATCCTTGTCTTTGTTTATGTCTCGGGTTGGAACAAATTACTATAATGCGCCCCCGCCTACGGATTAGTCGACATTTTTCACAAATTTTTCGAACGGAAGCTCTTATTTTCATATTTGTCATTCCTTATCTTAATTCTTTTTTGGTAGAAAATAAGTTTCTTGAAATTTTGCATCTCGAATCGTATCGAATAAAAATGACCTAATCTTTCGAATCCTTGTTTCGGAGTCGATAAATTATACGTCCTCTGGTTGAATCATAACGACTTACTTCAATTTTGACTTTATCTCCTGGAAGTATCCGTATAAAACTACGTCGGATCTTTCCTGAAACGTAACCTAGAATCAGATCTTCATTATCTAACCGAACTCGGAACATGCCATTGGGAAGCGATTCAGTAATTAAACCTTCATGAATCCATTTTTGTTCTTTCATTTCAGGTAAAGCCCCCCTGAAGTATCAATTAATGGAGGAAAGACGATATTAGACAACTCACCCCCTTTCTTTTTTTTTTTACAAATAGGAAGAGGTTTCGGATCCCATTTGGATATTAAATGGATTACCATATATAACACAAAATTTCTCCACCGATTCGTTCTAGTCGAGCCTCCCGGTCTGTCATTATACCCCGAGAAGTAGAAAGAATTACAATTCCCATCCCACCTAAAATTCTAGGAATTCGTTGAGAGTTAGAATAGATTCGTAAACCGGGTCTACTGATCCGTTTTAAATTTAAAAAATTTCTATAGGGTCTTTTCCCATTCCTTCTATGTCGAAGGGTTAAAACCAAAAAATATTTGTTTTTTTCTCGATGTTTTCTGACGTTTTCGATAAAACCCTCTCGGAAAAGTATTTTAACAATATTTTCGGTAATATTAGTAGATGCTATGCGAACAACTCTTTTTCTATCCATATCAGCATTTCGTATAGAGGTTATTATCTCAGCAATAGTGTCTCTACCCATGATGAACTAAAATTATTGGTGTCTCAAAATTGGATATAATCAACATGTTTTTCTTTTTTTTTTTTTTTATTGATTTATGAATAGGAATTTTGCAAGGTATATGCGTGAGACACAATCTACGAATTAATCTAGTTCTTAATCTATTTCTTTCAAATACCCCAAAGATATCACGATCTCATTTTATTTTATAATACCTCGGGAGCTAATGAAACTATTTTAGTAAAATTCAATTGTCTCAATTCACGGGGGATTGCCCCAAAAATTCGAGTTCCTTTTGGATTTCCTTCTTGATCAATCACAACTGCAGCATTGTCATCATACCGTATTATCATACCGCTGTCACGTTTTAGTTCTTTACAGGTACGAACAATTACAGCTCTCACTACTTCTGATTTTTCTAGGGGCATATTTGGTACTGCTTCTTTAATCACAGCAACAATAACGTCACCAATATGAGCATATCGACGATTACTAGCTCCTATGATTCGAATACACATCAATTCTCGAGCCCCGCTGTTATCCGCTACATTTAAATGGGTCTGAGGTTGAATCATATCAAATTTTTTTTTTATTCTTCCAATGCAAAGGATGAAGAAAATAAAAGAAATATTGTTTGTCCAAAAAAAGAAACCTGCGTTTTTGTTTCATCCCTAAGATTCATCTCTGTCGGTTCTACATTTTTATCCCGAAATAATAAATTGAGTTCGTATAGGCATTTTAGATGCTGCTATTAAAATAGCCCTTCTAGCTATATTTTCGGTTACTCCACCCATTTCATATAGTATTCGCCCCGGTTTAACAACAGCTACCCAATATTCAGGGGATCCTTTCCCCGAACCCATACGTGTTTCAGCAGGTCTTACTGTAACTGGTTTGTCTGGAAATATACGGACCCATATTTTTCCACCACGGCGTGCATTTCGTGTCATTGCTCGTCGACCTGCTTCGATTTGTCTAGATGTGATCCAAGCAGGTTCAAGTGCCTGAAGAGCATATTTACCGAAACAAATATGATTACCTCGATAAGATATTCCCTTCATTCTTCCTCTATGTTGTTTACGGAATCTAGTTCTTTTGGGGTTATAGTTGATGGT